GTGCACTCTTCCGTAAACTAAAACGGGCATTCCTACGCAAACCAATACGCGCTTTCTTACGTGAACCTATTTTGGGTATAGCTTTTGTCATATTTTATTATCTCATAAATATGAGTTAGAAATAACAAAAAGAAAAAAAGATACAAAGATATCCGTTTCAAGGTTAAATTTATCCTTTACTTTGATTTTTTGATTTGGAATTTGGACATTTCTGTGGGTACTTTTTTTGACTTTTTAGAAAGGAAAGCTCCTTTTTTGAAAGATTACCCTTGTCTTTGTTTATGCTTCGGATTGGAACAAATGACTCTAATTCGTCCACGCCTACGAATCAGTCGACATTTTGTACAAATTTTACGAACGGAAGCTCTTATTTTCATATTTAGTCCTTTCTTAAACTATGAATCTACTCTTTGGGAAAAAATAAGCCTCTTCACTTAAATTTGGAAATTTGGAATTTATTATCCTAGGAAAACCTAATCCTTTGAATCTTTGGTATCCTTCAAATCTTCAGTATCCTTCGAGTCTTCGGTACGCTTCGAATCCTTGTGGGGAAGTCTATAAATTATACGCCCCTTGCTTGAATCATAACGACTTACTTCAATTTTGACCCTATCCCCCATCAATATTCGTATAGAACTGGACCGGATTTTTCCTGAAATATAACCCAGGATGATGGTGTCATTCTCTAAGCGAACTCGGAACATTCCGTTGGGTAGGGCTTCCGTAACTAAACCTTCGAAAGTAACTTTTGCTTCTCTCGGGTTTTTTTTTTCTCTCCTATTTTTTTTTTCTGTCATATTTTTTTCTCCTATTTTTTTATTTGCATTTTCAAAATAGGAAGGTCGAGATAGAATTCGGGTACTATAGGCGGGGCCATTACCATATATAACATAAGACTTCTCCCCCAATTCTCTTTAGTCGAGCTTCTCGATCTGTCATTATACCTTGAGAAGTAGAAAGAATAGCAATTCCCATTCCGCCCAAAACCTTAGGAATTCCTTGATAGTTAGCATAAACTCGTAAGCCAGGTCGGCTGATACGCTTTAAAAATGTTCTAGTTCTATATATTCCCTTTCTAGTCCTTCTCTTTTGATGTCGCAAAGTTGAAACCAAGAAATATCTGTTACTTTCTTGATGTTTCCGAACACTTTCAATAAAACCCTCTCGTAGAAGTATTTTAACAATGTTTTCGGTAATATTTGTAGATACTACTCGAACAGTTCCTTTTTTACTCATGTCTGCGTTTCTTATAGAGGTTAGTAAATCAGCAATAGTGTCCTTGCCCATAAGACTCTAATTCTAGGTTCCTCCTAATTTTTAGATAATCAACATGTTTTCCTTTTTCTTTTTATTTTGGATTTTAAAGCATATACGTAAAACACAATCTACTAATTTTTTCTTTGATCTATATCTCATCTACTAGTATTTATAATACTTCAGGAGCTAATGAAACTATTTTGGTAAAATTCAATTCTCTCAATTCCTCGGCAATTGCCCCAAAAACTCGAGTTCCTTTTGGATTTCCTTTTTGATCAATGATAACTGCTGCATTGTCATCATAGCGTATTATTATACCGTCTTTACATTTGAATTCTTTACATGTACGTACAATTACAGCTCGAATTACTTCGGATCTTTCTAGAGGCATTTGGGGTACTGCGTCTTTGATTACAGCAACAATAACATCACCAATACGAGCATATCGCTGATTACCAGCAGCTCCTATAACTCGAATACACATCAATTTTCGAGCTCCACTGTTATCCGCTACATTTAAAAGGGTCTGAGGTTGAATCATATTATTTGAATTTCTATTTGTTATTTCACTGCAAAGGAATGAAAGATATATTCTCTTTCCAGAAGGAAAACCCGGGGTTTTTTATCTTAAATACTCCTTTTTTTAGGGGGGTCTATATCTCTAATCTAAGAAATTGGCTTCGTATGGGCATTTTACTGGCAGCTATGGAGATAGCTGCTCTAGCTATAGTTTCAGATACTCCGCTCATTTCATAAAGTATTCGACCTGGTTTAACAACGGCTACCCAATATTCGGGGGATCCCTTTCCGGAGCCCATACGTGTTTCTGTGGGTCTTAGTGTAACCGGTTTGTCGGGAAATATACGTACCCATAGTTTTCCACCACGACGTGCATATCGTGTCATTGCTCTTCGTCCTGCTTCTATCTGTCTCGCTGTAATCCAAGCGGGTTCAAGTACTTGAAGAGCATATCTACCAAAACAAATACGATTGCCTCGGCAGGATTTTCCCTTCATTCTTCCTCTATGTTGTTTACGAAATCTAGTTCTTTTGGGGTTATAGTCGATGGTTTTTTTTTAGTTCCATCTCTACTGCAAAACTGGACATGAGAGTTTCTTCTCATCCAGCTCCTCGCGAATGAAATGAGAAAGCGTGCAAATTTATCTAATTCTATAATATTCCAAAATTTTATGGATAGATACATATCAATATATAATAGAATAGGTTTTTTTATTTTGCATTTCGTAAAATAAAAAAAAAAGAAAGAAGATCCAGAATATATCCAAATTCTATATTTGTAGATAATGTAATCTTTTTTTTTTATAAGGAATATCCTTATTTTTACCCTTATTGAATCATACTTTTTACCCTTATTGAATCATACTAAAGTATTCTAATCCAATAAAGATTTCGCGGGCGAATATTTACTCTTTCTTGTCTTATTTGTTAATTTATAACCTTATCAAATAAGGCAATTTTTTTGGTTTGTTCCGCCATCCCGCCTAATGAAGTATTAGGATTCTTTTCAATAAAAGAAATCCTATGCAGTCATAGGTTTTGTCGTTCCCACAGCTTCTCCTTTAATGCTTAGGTTTGAATCCTGCAACGGAGCTTACAAACTTTTCGAGTTAATTTTCTCAGTTTTATTAACCAAGGCTGCTCTTTATTATTGCTTTATATTTTGATTTATTATTTCACAAAATTACGATTTTGAATTCTCTCTTATTTTTATTATTTTTTTATATTGATGCTTTATCACATTGCCTTTTATGATGTAATTCATAGACCATACACATTGGAATCTTATATCTTTCTTATTCTTCTTCTTTCTATCTATCATCCCTCCTTTTATCCACATCCCTTTAGTTTTGTTTCACAACCTAGAATCTGGTTTCTTTTTTAGAGAAAAAAATGCAGTTGCTACAACTATATGATAGATCTACTCATTTATGATAGATGTATTTATTCACATAGTGACTGTTTCTTTGTTAGGATCTCGACAATACGAAGCAATAGGTTGGTTATTAGTGAATTTTCTATAATTACTAAATTTTTTTCTATTTTTAGTAGGGTTCGCTCAATTTTTTTGTTTTTTTTTTTGAATTTCCATTTTTCACCCTAAAGAAAAAATTAACGAGTCACACACTAAGCATAGCAATTATATTAAAAGATTTATCAATTTTCATTAAATCTTATAGAAAGAGGTATAATTTCTTCTTTTTTCTGGGATTTTTGGAAAAATGTATTTTGGATTCTATCACTGGCCAGAATGAGAAGACAAGATTAGTTATTCTTCTTCTACGAATATCCAAATTTTTACACCTAATACTCCATAGATAGTTCGAATTGGATAGCAGCAATAATCAATTTTAGCGCGAATTGTTTGGAGGGGAAGTCTACCCTTTTTGATGCATTCGGCACGTGCAATTTCTTTCCCTCCTAGACGGCCCGCAATTTTTATTTTGACCCCCTTTATATCTGCTTTTTTAGTTAATTCAATGGCTTTTTTCATTGCCTTTCGGAATGAAACTCTATTTTTTAATTGGAAAGCTATATATTCTGCAAGAATGTTAGGTTGTCTATAAGGTTCTTTAACTTTTTCGATAGCAATATTAAGTCTCTGGTTTATAGAATTCACTTCCTTTTGGATATCTTTCTCTAATTCTTCGATTGCTCCTTTTTTCTTTAATAAATTTGGGAATCCAATATGGATTATAACGTGAATTGTATCGATTTCTTTTTGAATTTCTATATGTGTAATTACTTCGGAACTTGAGTCTGATTCTATTTTTCTATTCGAGCTTTTTTTCCTATTCTTTTGTATATAGTTCTTGATACAATTCCGTATTTTTTTATCTTCTTGTAGACCTTCAGAATAATTTTTTGGTTGTGCGAACCAAAAGGAATGGTGATTTTGGGTTGTACCAAGTCTGAAACCGAGTGGATTTATTTTTTGTCCCATATTTTTCTATTCTATTTATTTTTTTTTACTGGGAATCGAAATCTTAGGTTGATATGAAAGTTATTTAGATTTCTTTACTATATTTAGTACAATTGTTATATGACACATGGTTTTTTTTATAGGATAACCACGTCCTCGAGCCCGAGGTCTGAATTTTTTCATAATAGTACTCCTATTCACTTCGGCTTTTGTTATGAATAAATTAGCTTTGTCGAAATCCCTATAATGAGTAGCATTTGCTGCTGCTGAATAAACCAACTTTAAGATGGGATAAGATGCTCGATAAGGCATAAGGTTAAGTATCATAACGGTTTCCTCATAGTAACGCCAGCGAATCTCGTCAAGAACTCTTTGCGCTTTAAAAACGGACATATTTATGCGTTTTTGTGCTTTGAAAACCCGTTCGAACTTAAGTAGACGATCAGTTGGAACTTTTCTTGCGAGTTTCCGTAGCCCGTTCTTCTTCTTCTTTATCCTAGGGATATACTTTACCAATTTGAAACTTGTCATAAATAAGGTTATTCCCCGCCTACCTTTACTTTAATTTGAATCCTCTAAATTTTGTTTATTCTGAATCTTTCTATTCTGAATTCAGTTAACGACGAGATTTAGTATCCTTTCTTGCACTTTCATAACTCGTGAAATGCCGAGTAGGCACGAATTCCCCCAATTTGCGACCTACCATAGGATTTGTTATGTAAATAGGTATATGTTCCTTTCCATTATGAATCGCGATTGTATGGCCAACCATTGCGGGTAGAATGCTAGATGCCCGGGACCACGTTACTATTGTTTCTTTCTCCTCCTTCATATTGACCTTTTCGATTTTTGTCAATAAATGACGAGCTACAAAAGGATTCGTTTTTTTTCGTGTCACAGCTGATTACTCCTTTTTTTCATTTTAAAGAGTGGCATCCTATGTCCACTATCTCGATCGAGGTATGGAGGTCAGAATAAATAGAATAATGATGAATGGAAAAAAGAGAAAATCCTTTAGCTGGATAAGGGGCGGATGTAGCCAAGTGGATCAAGGCAGTGGATTGTGAATCCACCATGCGCGGGTTCAATTCCCGTCGTTCGCCCATCGCATTATTGCAATGCAATTTTCCATATTCCTAGTTACGTATTTACTTACGGCGACGAAGAATAAAACTATCACTATATTTTTTACTTTTCCTAGTTCTTCTTCCAAGCGCAGGATAACCCCAAGGGGTTGTGGGTTTTTTTCTACCAATGGGGGCTTTCCCTTCACCGCCACCATGGGGGTGGTCCACAGGGTTCATAACTACCCCTCTTACTACGGGGCGTTTACCTAGCCAACACTTAGATCCGGCTCTACCCAAACTTTTTTGGTTCACCCCAACATTACCCACTTGTCCGACTGTTGCTAAGCAGTTTTGGGATACCAAACGGACCTCCCCAGATGGTAATCTTAAAGTGGCCAATTTACCCTCTTTTGCAATCAGTTTCGCTACAGCACCTGCTGCTCTAGCTAATTGCCCACCCCTTCCACGTGTGATTTCTATGTTATGTATGGCCGTGCCTAAGGGCATATCGGTTGAAGTAGATTCTTATTTTTTCTCAAAAAACCCCTTCCCAAACTGTACAAGCTTCTTCCAAAGCATACGGCTTTCTAGATGTATATAACGATCTCTAGACAGATGGATCTTATATGAATGGTATGATGAAGTACCACATGAGTGGATATATAGAAAAGGAATCCAAATCTGCCGAATCGCTCATGTTATGATCTTCTACATCCTAGGTCTCCGCGTTCCGTCATCTGGCTTATGTTCTTCATGTAGCATTCAGATCGAATGACTCTATGAAATTACGTCGATACTTCCACATATTATGGGTAACGTAGGAGACATCTCTATTTTCACCCCGGGGTCTTAATTACCACTGCTTAGCTTTCAATTCGCCTCTGACCATCAAATTAAATGTGAATAACCCGTCCTCCTCTCTTTGAAACAAGGGGCGCTTCCGGTTCTGTGCGTGCTTCAAACAATTTTGTCTTCTCCATATTACCATATCTCTAGAGTCAATAATTTTCTATGAGGAACTACTGAACTCAATCACTTGCTGCCGTTACTCAACAGTTTTCTGTTGAGGTCTATCCCGTAGAGGTAGTCAAATTGGATCAGTGATCGATTTCTAGGTTTCGTCGTAAACCTAATTGGTTACTTCCAATTACGTAAATCAATAGTTCAAACCGCACTCAAAGGTAGGGCATTTCCCATTGATATAGGAACTTTTGTACCAGAAACAATAGTATCTCCAATTATAGCCCCTCTGGGATGTAAAATATATCTCTTCTCACCATCCCCATAGTGTATGAGACAAATGTATGCATTTCGATTAGGGTCGTATTCTATGGTTACGATTCTACCAGATATGTCTTTTTGATTCCGTCGAAAATCGATTTTACGGTATAGGCGCTTATGACCTCCCCCTCTATGCCTTGCGGTAATGATTCCTCTGGCATTACGACCTTTACCACAACGGTGCCGTCCATGGATCAATTTATTTCGTGGATTGGATTTCACTTGCCTGTCTACGGTTCCCTTGCGTGTGCTCGGGATAGGTGTTTTGTATAAATGTTTCGCCGTATTATTAAGTATTCTCCTTTAGTTCTTTTCTCTATCTAGAAGTGGAATAGAATAACCCGGTTGAAGGGTAATGATCATACGTCTGTAATGCATTGTATGTCCCAGAATAGGTCCCATTCTTCTACCCTTTCCGGGTAGTCGATGGCTATTCACAGCTACTACCTTAACACCAAAGAAGAGCTCGACCCAATGCTTTATTTCTGTCTTAGTGAATCCCGATTCGACATTAAAAGTATATTGATTCTTTCCCAATAAACGAAGACTTTTTTCTGTAAATACTGCGTATTTGATTCCATCCATAAATCGACTTTCCCTCCTATGCTCTGAGTTCCAGTATCGATAAGAATTCGAGTTCTTATTGTTCTTATGTTATGGTATGAATATACCATACCAATTCGTTATGTATGGATGATGTATGAGATTCCATGGATAGAGAGCCAGTTCCAATAGACTTATGGAACGTTCCCGTTCGCGTGCATCCAGCAGGAATTGAACCCGCAAATTTACCAATTATGAGTTGGGCGCTTTAACCATTCAGCCATGGATGCTTAACAGGGATCATCGTACATCGTAAATAACCAATTTTCATATAGAAAGACATATCATAGAAAAATGAAATCAAAATATTCGGAGATGGCAAATATTCGGAGATGACTATGAAAACACCTC